TATTTATATTATATTCTATAGAATTAAATTCTATAGAATATTGTAAAATTAAAGAATGATCATATTATGTATTGGATTATGGATACCCAATTTGAATCGATTTCAATTAATCCCTTGTTACTGCTCATAAGATAAGTAATAGGTAGGGATGACAGGATTTGAACCCGTGACATTTTGTACCCAAAACAAACGCGCTACCAAGCTGCGCTACATCCCTTTCCATTGGTCGACAGTGTCATTGTAGAGAATACCTGTATTGTTTTCCACATCTTTATTTTATCCATTCATATACAAAAATGATCTTGTCATTTATTTTTTTTATCTCATATCATATAACATATTATTAAGTATAATAAATTATATACGTAACTTATAATTAAACCCGCTGTAAAAAAAAATGAATATAATATTTTTCGGGAATGTTGAGACATAAAAATAAAAGGGTGTTTTTTTTTTCTTTTTTTTTTAAGAAAAGGAATAGCTACTGAATCGTTGTACATTTCAATTTGAATTAGGCATTCCGCGTACAAATACAAGTGATCATTAATTACATATATGTTATGTCTGATCATATATGTATTACAAATTACAATAAATAAGGAGGATTAAAAATGCGAGATCTAAAAACATATCTCTCCGTGGCACCGGTAGTAAGTACTTTATGGTTTGGGGCTTTAGCAGGTCTATTGATAGAGATCAATCGTTTATTCCCGGATGCGTTGATATTCTCCTTTTTTTAATTCTCGTTCTAGTTATTGACATGGGAGGGGGTGAAGAAGATTAGAGATATAATCAAATATCAGTGACTAATCCCTCCCCTTCCCTTCTTTGAATTTTCGAATTTATTAAATTATAATAAGTTTGAAAAGAGAAAGAATAAAAGTGGATTCAACTTCAGTAAAACTCGGAACTCGGACCGGGACTCTAAATTAAATTGAATTTAAATTAATAAGATAAGAGAATGAGAATGGAAATTGATGGCTAGGTCAACAATATCATACAAAATACTTAAATGAAAAATGAAATACTTTACTGGGATTATAAATATAAATATAGTTAGAAATTATTATATTACTTATTTTATTATATTAATTATATTACTATCTCTTGATTTCAACGAAATCTTTCAGAATTTGATTTCGAGTTAGCAACTTCTATTTTTTTTTCGTTACTTTCTTCTTTTTGGATCGGAAAATGGAATAATTGGTTAAAAAAAAATCCAAAGGAGGTTCATGGCCAAGGGTAAAGATGTTCGAGTAACAGTTATTTTGGAATGTGCCAAATGTACTCGAAATGGTGCTAATAAGGAATCAATGAGTATTGGTATTTCCAGATATATTACTCAAAAGAATCGACATAATACGCCTAGTCGATTGGAATTGAGAAAATTCTGTCCCTTTTGTTACAAACATACAATTCATGGGGAGATAAAGAAATAGATCAAACTGATCCGATCGCCTGTATGTCACCCTTACAAGGCAAGGAAAATGAAAAATGATATAAATGATATATATATATATTATATATATATATTCTATATAACATATATTTAAAGATAAACAACCCAAAATTCCTCATCGAAGTAGGATTTTCGGGATAAGGAATAAACAAATCATGGATAAACCCAAGCGACTCTATTTTAAATCCAAGCGATCTTTTCGTAGGCGTTTGCCCCCGATTGGATCGGGGGATCAAATTGATTATAGAAACATGAGTTTAATTAGTCGATTTATTAGTGAACAAGGAAAAATATTATCTAGACGGGTGAATCGATTAAACTTAAAACAACAACGATTAATTACTAGTGCTATAAAGCAAGCTCGTATTTTATCTTTGTTACCTTTTCTTAATAATGAGAAACAATTTGAAAGAGGTGAGTCGCCCACTAGAACTACTGGTCTTAGAATCAAAAAGAAATAGGTTTATTCTTCACTTGAATCAAAATTCCAATACGAACTCAAAGGCGGATTGATGTTTTGTTCGAAAAATTCGCGAATCCAGATTTTGATTGTCCTATCATAAGAAAAAAAAAGAATCAATCTTTTTTTATTGAACGTGTTGTTTGTTCATTTTGGCGACCTTATCATATTTATTATATTTTATCATACTAATTTCTATTTTCTATTCTACCTTCCCGGAGTGAATTCTCCAGCGAACTCCATTTAAAATTTAAAACATTCCCATGAATTCCTTCCAATCTACTTATTTTATAATTTCATTGGAAATCATATAAAGACAATTTCTATTTAATATAGCTATTTGCGCAACTATTTTACGATTAAGAAGCAACTGCCTCTTGTATAGATTGTGTATTAACTTATTATAACTATAGTATGCACTATTCTCGCGAATTACTGCATTTATCCGAGTGATCCACAAACGACGAAGATCTCTCTTTTTCCTACCTCTATCCCGATAAGCCGAAAACAAAGCTCTTATTTTCTGTTGAGTAATAGTTCTAGTAAGTCTTGAATGAGCCCCTCGAAAACTTGATGCAAATAAACGAATTTTTGTTCTACGTCTTCGAGCTATATATCCTCGTTTAATTCTGGTCATTGAATAAATGAAACTTCGATGAATAACTAATGGATTTCCCTTCTTTCAGTTATTCCTTTTCCCTTTCCTAATTTTTTAATAACAAAACGGATTCGTCCAATGTATAAAATAAAAACTCCAATGGCTTTTACTACTATAACCTTCCCGACCACGATTTTTTATTTTTTTTCTTCTAGGCATTTCACCTCGAAATAAAAATAAGAAATTTTATGGATAGTGATACTAGATATTAAAAAAAACATATTAAATAAAAACACAAAGTAGTAAATCTAAATGGATAAAAAAATCGTGGGTTCCATCGTTTCTATGGTTACTTTTTAAACGGCGAGGTCCCCTCTATACACCGGAGCCCCTTCTTTCATTTAATCAATGCTATTGTTAACTTGTACAGTTCACACTCTTTGGCTCTACAATTATCCAGTAATCAGTCTTTCACAACGAGATCTACCTATACAGTAACGATATTTAATTATGAAGATTAGCTGTGTAGCTGACCCTGTTAGTCCGTTGTTGCAAGAGTAAGGGCATAATCTTTTTGCCTTTTAATTTAAATAAGATTTTCCCTGCTTAATGGATAACCATTTGCTACCAATGGGAAATTCTTTTTCATCTTATGAAATTGAAAATTGAGACTCTTGGATTTACACCAATAGAAAAGAAACCATAAAATTTGATAAACAATAAAAGGATATGATAGATCCTTTTTATATAGTGAATGGAGTTCTTCCATTTTAGCCTATTTATTGGTACTGATCATTGATACTGGAAAAAATGGGTTCTTTTGTCCCAGTCCATGCTCTGAACGAGTCACACATACACCCTAGTACATGTTCCTCGTCGCTGAGGGCATCCCCCAAGGGCGGGGGATTTCGTGACATTTCTGATTGGCTGTCGTGTCTTTCTAATAAGTTGTTTAATAGTTGGCATGTTGACTCGTATACATAATGAATTGGTTTAGATCGATCCTAACCGGATGATTAGGAATTACTTCTATATTGATAATTCTATATTAATAGATTCATTAATATAATACTATATCAAACCCCGGTAGGTAAGAAGATCAAATTTTTAATTGCGTATTTTATTTTCGTGAAATCCCTGTTATTTTTTATTCTACCGCTACAAGATCAACAATTCCATGAGCTTGGGCTTCTGTTGCTGACATAAAAACGTCTCTTTCCATGTCTTCGGATACAACCCATAAAGGTTTGCCCGTTCTTTGTACATAAACCCTTGTGATGGTTTCGCGTAACTTCAGCAGTTCTTCCGCTTCCTGGATAAATTCTCCCGTTTGTGCCTCATAAAAAGAACTAGCAGGTTGATGGATCATTACCCTGATTATATAACATAAAAAACGGTTCTTCTATCTCGAAGATAAATCAAAGAGAACAAATCAAATAAAGAATAATAAATACTACGAAAAACAAGATAGAATTGAACAACCGTACAGGCATCTTTATCTTTTGCGTATTGCATACGGCTCTACAATGGAATTCATTTTTCCTTCCCATCGAAGAAACAGAAAATATAGGGTCTATCATACTAGACCCAGATCGGTAAATAATCCAATAACCATCCTTCCTTTTTTTTGGAGTAGTTAAAAAATACTATGATGGCTCCGTTACTTTATATTTATATAGATATTTATTTAGTCTTTTATTCAGCAATCCCAAAGTTTCTTTTTTTTTATTCTTTCATAACATAATTAGTCTTCTGGGGTGAAAACAAAAAAGTTTGTGACGCTACAATAGGCTTCCGATAGATCAGATAAAATCGGAAATGCCCCTTATCTCATACTACTCTTTCGATATATAATCGAATGGTTTTTTTTGATTTTCTCATATCGAATTCAAAATGCCATGCTATTATTACTTAATAGTCATATTTCATATGGCGAAGGCATAGTCTTCTTTTTTCTCTCAAATACAAAACTCATTGGCGCCGAGCATGAGGGAATGCTAGACGTTTGGTAATTTCTCCTCCGACCAGAATAAAAGATCCCATTGAAGCGGCTAATCCCATGCATATTGTCTGTACATCTGGTCCTACAAATTGCATAGTATCATAAATAGCTACTCCGGGTATTACCCACCCCCCGGGAGAGTTTATAAACAAATACAGATCTTTGGTATCATCCTCTATACTAAGATATACCATAAGACCAATAAGTTGATTCGAGATCTCGCTATCAACCTCTTGGCCTAAAAAAAGTAATCTTTCTCGATAAAGTCGGTTGATTAGGATAAAATTGTATCCTTAGGAACCGTACGCGCACCTTTTGATGCATACAGTTTACCAAAAATCGCGAAAAAAAGAATCAATGTGTAGATTACAGCCCGCATTCTTTTTTCATAGTGGACTCCTTCTAACAAAGGACTTTTTTTATTCCATTTTTATTTTTCAAGAAAGGTTCGTTTTGGTCTGTTTACTTTACCTATAAATATAAAAAAATAGAAAAGTAATTGACTCAATTTATCGAACGAACTTCTCATTGATGTATTGTTTCATCGAGATGGAATACAAATCACGATGTCATTTTCTTGTTACGGAATGGGTTTCTTCAATTTTGTTAGGTTTATGTTCTACTCCAAGTCAAGTAAAGATCGGCCCTATTTTTATTTGCACATATAGGACAAATGTCCCAATACCAAGTCTTTTTGATATGGCTTTTTTATTTTTCAATTTATTTTATGTCATGTCTTCTGCCAAATATTCAATGTATTCATTATATTACTCGATTGATTAAACAGTTTAAGATCACTCCTATTTTATTTATAAATTAAAAATAGAATATGATAAAGTTTGTAAACGGAGCTTGAATACTTATACTTCATTTTATTAGTCCAATCGAGACAACTATAAAGTATTCTAAACCATAAATTATTCTAATTGATAATATTAATCTGGATACCCCCCCCCAAAAAAAAAACAAAATAAATATAATTGCATTTCACGCTCCAAATTTTTGATAAGTCAATCAATCTTTTTTGGGCGAAAGAGAGGATATCTCGATTGGGGGAGAGAATGGGGGAATCCCATGTGACCCAATATATCTGACAAGTCGCACTATACGTCAACCCAAGATGCATCTTCCTCTCCAGGACTTCGAAAAGGCACTTTTGGAACACCAATAGGCATTAAATGAAAGAAAAAAAGAATTAAGTACTATATTTTACTTTGATGTGGAAGCGTAACAATGGGTTTATTTTCTTAATATTAATAAGATTAGCCTTTTTCATAGTTTATCCATAAAGTGAATAAGTTCATAACATAAAATAAAAAAAAAAGACAGAATGACTATGACTAAAGGAGAAAATTTTTAGGAATAGGTCTTTTTAATGATATGAACAAATATGTATGCTTTCACTCATAGAAAATGAACGTGGGATCCCTACCCCCTACCATTGCGTATTGGTACTTATCGGATATAGAATAGATCTGCTTCTTTTTGTTCCTACAAAGAGAACTCTTCCATTATTACTAAAAGAATAAGAATAGAACAAATATTAATATGAATCCTTTCTTCGAGATAATCTACTGAAAAAAGGGGGGGTACATAGCATAGTTTTTTCCAATGCAATAAAGTTACATAGTGTCTATTTTTCGTTGAGAAAGGGGTATTTCCATGGGTTTGCCTTGGTATCGTGTTCATACCGTCGTATTGAATGATCCGGGTCGTTTGCTTTCTGTCCATATAATGCATACAGCTCTAGTTGCTGGTTGGGCCGGTTCGATGGCTCTATACGAATTAGCGGTTTTTGATCCCTCTGACCCTGTTCTTGATCCAATGTGGAGACAAGGTATGTTTGTTATACCCTTCATGACTCGTTTAGGAATAACCAATTCATGGGGCGGTTGGAGTATCACAGGAGGGACTATAACGAATCCGGGTATTTGGAGTTACGAAGGTGTGGCCGGTGCACATATTGTGTTTTCTGGCTTGTGCTTTTTGGCAGCTATTTGGCATTGGGTGTATTGGGATCTAGAAATATTTTGTGATGAACGCACAGGAAAACCTTCTTTAGATTTACCTAAAATTTTTGGAATTCATTTATTTCTTTCAGGACTGGCTTGTTTTGGGTTTGGCGCATTTCATGTAACGGGGTTGTATGGTCCTGGAATATGGGTGTCCGATCCTTATGGACTAACCGGAAGGGTACAATTTGTAAATCCAGCGTGGGGTGTGGAAGGTTTTGATCCTTTTGTTCCGGGAGGAATAGCCTCTCATCATATTGCAGCAGGTACATTGGGCATATTAGCAGGTCTATTCCATCTTAGTGTCCGTCCGCCCCAACGTCTATACAAAGGATTACGTATGGGAAATATTGAAACTGTCCTTTCCAGTAGTATCGCTGCTGTTTTTTTTGCCGCTTTTGTTGTTGCTGGAACTATGTGGTATGGTTCAGCAACTACCCCGATTGAATTATTTGGTCCCACTCGTTATCAATGGGATCAGGGATACTTCCAGCAAGAAATATATCGAAGAGTTGGCGCTGGGCTGGCCGAAAATCAAAGTTTATCAGAAGCTTGGTCTAAAATTCCTGAAAAATTAGCTTTTTATGATTACATCGGCAATAATCCGGCAAAAGGGGGATTATTCAGAGCGGGCTCAATGGACAATGGGGATGGAATAGCTGTTGGGTGGTTAGGACACCCTATCTTTAGAGATAAAGAAGGTCGTGAACTTTTTGTACGTCGTATGCCTACTTTTTTTGAAACATTTCCGGTTGTTTTGGTAGACGGAGACGGAATTGTTAGAGCAGATGTTCCTTTTAGAAGGGCAGAATCGAAGTATAGTGTCGAACAAGTAGGTGTAACTGTGGAGTTCTATGGCGGCGAACTGAATGGAGTCAGTTATAGTGATCCTGCTACTGTGAAAAAATATGCTAGACGTGCTCAATTGGGAGAAATTTTTGAATTAGATCGTGCTACTTTGAAATCCGA